AGCGTATGGATTAGTTCGAATCAATATGGAATTATTTCCTCATGCTCATTCTCTATTTTCTCCTTGGTTAATAATAGTGGGCGCAGTACAAATAATCTATGCAGCTTCAACATCTCTTGGTCAACGAAATTTAAAAAAAAGAATAGCCTATTCCTCTGTATCTCATATGGGTTTTATAATTATAGGAATTGGTTCTATCACAGATATGGGACTCAACGGAGCCCTTTTACAAATAATCTCTCATGGATTTATCGGTGCTGCGCTTTTTTTCTTGGCTGGAACAACTTATGATAGAATACGTCTTCTTTATCTTGACGAAATGGGTGGAATAGCTATCCCAATGCCAAAAATGTTCACGATATTCAGTAGCTTTTCGATGGCCTCCCTCGCATTACCAGGTATGAGTGGTTTTGTTGCCGAATTAATAGTCTTTTTTGGACTAATTACTAGTCCAAAATTTCTTTTAATGACAAAAATCCTAATTACTTTTGTAATGGCAATTGGAATTATATTAACCCCTATTTATTTATTATCTATGTTACGCCAGATGTTCTATGGATACAAGATATTTAATGGCCCAAACTTTTATTTTTTTGATTCTGGGCCGCGAGAGTTATTTCTTTCGATCTCCTTTTTTTTACCCGTACTAGGTATTGGTATGTACCCCGATTTCGTTCTTTCACTATCAGTTGAAAAGGTTGAAGTTATCCTATCTAATTCTTTTTTTAGATAGTTTTTTTATAAATAAAAAATGAAAAAAATCTTATCATTTATAAAAAGGTTCGTTGTACAATGACAAAAAGAACGCTTTTTCTTCTCTTGTGTTAAGTAAAAAAACTTTGTGTGAACTAGGGAGAGCCTCGCGAATCAAAGTAACGGGTCTCTCCCTAGTTCACACAAAGTTTGATATGCGTTATATGCTTTTCTATTCCTATTGGTAAGTGGTAAGAACTCCTTTTTGAATTTAATTAGATGTTAATGTAAATGAACCATAACTATGTAATCCTATTCCTAATAGATTTACTCCAAAATAGCATATCCAAATTATAAGAAATCCAATAAACGCTACAATTGCTGAATTTGTACCCTTCAATTTTAGATTTGTTTGAGTATGTAAATAAATTGCAAATATGATCCAAGTAATAAAAGCCCAAGTTTCTTTTGGGTCCCAACTCCAATAGGACCCCCATGCTTCATTAGCCCATACTGCTCCAGAAAGAATTCCTATCGTTAAAAAGAGAAATCCTAGACTAATAACCCGATAACTCCAATAATCCAATTGTTGAATCAATTGCGACTTATAATAATTCCTTGGAGAAAAAAAAGAAGTTTTTTTTAAAATATTTTTTTCTTCATTCATGTATTCGACTTTATCAAGGAAAAATGACTTATTTAAATTTAATAAATGATTACTCGTAGAAAAAAATTTTCTATTTTTTCGAACTGTAATGACTAGAAGTGATACTGATAATAATGATCCACATAAAAGGGCCACATATCCCAATATCATCATACTTACGTGCATTATTAACCACTCGGATTGAAGAGCAGGTACTAATATAGTGGATTCGTGTATTTCAGTTAAAAGGCCTGAGGTAGCAAAGCCCTGGGAAAAAATAGCACTTGGACCTATTATTGTGCTTAGAATATTTTGATTTTTTTTGAAATACGGAACTATATAAATAAAGGAAAAACTCCATGAAAGAAAGATTAACGATTCATTTAAATTACTTAGTGGAAAATGTTTCGAATAAATCCAACGAGAAATTAATAATCCTGTTATACACAAAAAAGTAGTTATCATGCCCTTTTCGGATGAATCATATAGTTTTACGATTTCATCGACAAAAAAGGTTATCAAATGAATTGTAATTAGAATTGAAACAGTCGAAAAAGAAATATGAGTTAATATATGCTCTAAAGTTGAAAATATCATAAAAAGAGTTCCTTAATTATAAAATCGAAATCGGCAATTGAATTCATTATTCATTATAGGATCTATTTTCTTTTTTTAGGAAATGACATGCCGCCACTCGGACTCGAACCGAGATGCTCTAGCACTGCTTCCTAAGAGCAGCGTGTCTACCAATTTCACCATAGCGGCTTGTCTTGACCTCATAATAGCCTATAAATAAGCAATCGTCTAGATTTAAGAATTCAATTGGGTGCAATATTTTCAGGAAAGATTCAAATCAATGAATAAAATCTGTTCAAATATGTCCTTGAACGTTCATTATTTTAGTTTAGGGTTTTAGTTTTATTGTGTATTTGAGAATCTTCTTTACTTGAATTCTTGTAAAACCAAAAAGTCTTACTATCAATTAAGGGATAGAACCTTTCCTCTAAAAAACATTTTTTAAATTAAATGTTTTTGATTTATTTAATTTTAAAAAGTACAACCAAAAAATAAGTTTTATCAATGAACAAAAAACCTATTTTAGATTATTCAAAATTCACACATATTTATCCATAAAATTTACACTAAGTGTTTTTGCGTGAATTGATGGCCAGAGATATATGGGCTCTATTCTATATAAGAATTTACAGAAAATCCAAAAGAAAAGTAAGAAAGTTGTGCAAAAAAAAATATTTTATAGTACAAATAAGTTGCTGGGGGAAATAAGACTCCTATTCTGGAAAGAAAATATATTAAAAAGAAAGTGAGTATCTTGTGTTTTTTTGTTAAAAAAAAAGACTTTGTTTAAATTCGGTTTAAAGTAAAAGTAAAACAGAAGAATTCCATTTCCTATGAATTAATTCAACAGGAAATGGAATTTGAGAATTGTCTTTTTGAAACGGAAGAATTTAATTTTTAAGTCAGGTCAATTTAGATTTTTATAAGGTGTTCTGTTTTATTTCTTAATAACTTATTTTTTTATTTTATTTGTTTGTCGCACAAAAAAACTTTTTGAAATCCCGGTAGAAAGAGATTTCCCTAAAGAAAACGCTTTTAACGCTGACCAATAGCCTTTCCTTTTCCAAAAATTTTTACGAATACGCTTTTTTGATGCAGAAGTACGTTTTTTTGGAACTGCCATTTAAATAAAAATTAAGAGATTACTCATTGGTATAGCTGGATGTGAAAGACATCTATTGTTTAAAAAAATCTGCGCTTTTCTAGATAATTTTTTTTCTAAAATTCTAAAAGAATGGAATATGAACGATATGGTAAAATCGCATAAAATTTTTCTAAAAAATAAAAAACAAGAAGAATATTTTTAGTAACTTGTCAAAATTTGACTTGCATTTTCAAATTCGAAGGAGACTCATAATTAATCTTTGTCTTTTATATGATTTGACCAATTGTAACTTCTTGATTTGAATATTTGAAATATTTAGAAGAAATTCAGAAAGAGAAAGAATAAGTAAAAAGAAAGAAAAAATTTTTATTTTTATATTTAAGTTAGGTTAAGCTTAGTGCATATTTTCATTTTTTTATTGACTCCTTTCAAAAGAAGTAAGGTCCGATAAATCGGAAAAATTTAATTACGAATTTCAATTTTTTTATGCAACAGACATATCAATATGGGTGGATTTTACCTTTTGTTCCACTTCCAATTCCTATGTTAATAGGAGTGGGACTTCTTCTTTTTCCGACAGCAACGAAAAATCTTCGTCGTATGTGGGCTTTTCCAAGTATCTTATTGTTAAGTATAGTCATGATTTTTTCAATTAATCTGTCTATTCAGCAAATAAATAGCAGTTCTATCCACCAATATGTATGGTCTTGGACACTCGATAATGATTTTTCTTTAGAATTTGGCTGCTTGATCGATCCACTTACTTCTATTATGTCAATGTTAATCACTACTGTTGGAATCATGGTTCTTATTTATAGTGATAATTATATGGCTCACGATCAAGGATACTTGAGATTTTTTGCTTATATGAGTTTTTTCAGTACTTCCATGTTGGGATTAGTTACTAGTTCAAATTTGATACAAATTTATTTTTTTTGGGAATTAGTTGGAATGTGTTCCTATCTATTAATAGGGTTTTGGTTTACGCGACCTCCTGCAGCAAATGCTTGTCAAAAAGCATTTGTAACTAATCGTGTAGGGGATTTTGGTTTATTATTAGGAATTTTAGGGTTTTATTGTATAACAGGTAGTTTTGAATTTCAGGATTTATTCGAAATACTCAATAACTTGATTTATAATAATGAAGTCAACTTTTCCTTTGTTATTTTGTGTGCTGCTTTATTATTTACCGGTGCAGTTGCTAAATCTGCACAATTTCCCCTTCATGTGTGGTTACCCGATGCTATGGAGGGACCCACTCCTATTTCGGCTCTTATACACGCTGCTACTATGGTAGCAGCGGGGATCTTTCTTGTAGCTCGCCTTCTCCCTCTTTTCATGGTTATACCCTATATAATGAATTTAATCTCGTTGATAGGCATAATCACATTATTATTAGGAGCTACTTTAGCTCTTGCTCAAAAAGACATTAAAAGGGGTTTAGCCTATTCGACAATGTCTCAATTGGGTTATATGATGTTAGCTCTAGGAATGGGGTCTTATCGAAGTGCTTTATTTCATTTGATTACTCATGCTTATTCCAAAGCATTATTATTTTTAGGGTCTGGGTCCATTATTCATTCAATGGAAACTGTTGTTGGCTATTCTCCGGATAAAAGTCAGAATATGGTTTTTATGGGTGGTTTAACAAAACATGTACCGATTACTAAAACCTCTTTTTTATTAGGTACACTTTCTCTTTGTGGTATTCCGCCTCTTGCTTGTTTTTGGTCAAAAGATGAAATTCTTAATGATAGTTGGTTGTATTCGCCAATTTTCGCAATAATAGCTTGGGCTACCGCAGGATTAACCGCATTTTATATGTTTCGCATCTATTTACTTACGTTTGAAGGTCATTTAAATGTTCATTTTCAAAATTATAGTGGCAATCAAAATACTTCTTTCTATTCCATATCTCTATGGGGTAAGGGGTCTTCAAAAGGAATTAACAAGAATTTTAGTTTATTAAGAATGAATAAT